ATACTGGCGGAGTATTCACAGGGGGTACTGCAGAACATGTGCGAGCGCCTTCTAATGGAAAAATAAGATTCAATGAGGATTTGGTTCATCCTACACGTACACGTCATGGGCATCCTGCTTTTTTATGTTATATAGATTTGTATGTAACTATAGAAAGTGACGATATTATACATAATGTGACTATTCCACCAAAAAGTTTTCTATTAGTTCAAAATGATCAATATGTAAAATCAGAACAAGTGATTGCTGAGATTCGCGCAGGAACATATACTTTGAATTTGAAAGAAAAGGTTCGAAAACATGTTTATTCTGACTCAGAAGGAGAAATGCATTGGAGTACCGATGTGTACCATGCATCAGAATTTAGATATAGTAATGTCCATATCTTACCCAAAACAAGTCATTTATGGATATTATCAGGAAGGTCGTATAGGTCCGGTTCAGTCTCTTTTTCACTCCACAAGGATCAAGATCAAATGAACATTATTCATTCTCTTTCTACTGGAAAAAGAAATATTTGTAACTTTTTAGTAAGTAATGATCAAGTAAGACATAAATTCTTTAATTTCAATACTTCTAGTAAAAAAGAAAGAAGGATTCCTAATTATTCAGCAGTATTAAATCAAATCATATGTATGGATCATCGTCGTCATTTTATGCATCCTGCTATTATCCACGATACTTTGGATTTATTAGCAAAAAGGCGAAGAAATAGATTCATCATTCCATTTCCATTCCAATCGATTCAAGAACAAGACAAAAAATTAATGTTCCCTTCCGGTATCTCAATTGAAATACCAATCAATGGTATTTTTCGTAGAAATAGTATTCTTGCTTATTTCGATGATCCTCAATACCGAACACGGAGTTCAGGAATTACTAAATATAGGAATATAGGAATAAATTATATTTTTAAAAAAGAGGATTTTTTAATTGAGTATCAAGGAGTTAAAGAATTAAAGTCAAAATACCATATCAAAGTAGATCGATTTTTTTTCATTCCCGAGGAAGTGTATATTTTACCTGAACCTTCTTCCATAATGGTACGAAACAATAGTATCGTTGGAGTAGATACACCAATCACTTTAAATATAAGAAGTCGAGTCGGCGGATTGGTCCGAGTGGAGAAGAAAAAAAAAAAAATTGAATTAAAAATATTTTCTGGGGATATTTATTTTCCCGGAGAAATAGATAAGATATCCGGACACAGTGCCATCTTGATACCACCCGGAACGGTAAAAAAAAATTCTAAGGAATCAATAAAAATGAAAAATTGGATCTATGTCCAATGGATCACAATTACAAAAAAAAAATATTTTGTTTTGGTTCGACCCGTAATTCTATATGAAATAGCGGATGGCATCAATTTAGTAAAACTTTTCCCCCAAGATATGTTCCAGGAAAGAGATAATCTGGAACTAAAAATTATTAATTATATTCTTTCTGGAAATGGAAAATCAATTTGGGGAATTTCTGATACAAGGATTCAATTAGTTCGGACTTGTTTAGTCTTGAATTGGGATCAAGACAAAAAAAGTTCTTATATCGAAGATGCCCCCGCTTATTTTGTTGAAGTAAGTACTAATCGTTTGATTAGAGATTTCCTAAGAATTGACTTAGTGAAATCCCATATTTCGTATATCCGAAAAAGGAATGATTCGTCCGGTTCAGGATTTATCTCGGATAATGAATCGGATCGGACCAATATCAATCCATTTTTTTGTATTTATTCCAAGGCAAAAATTAAACAATCACTTAGCCAAAATCACGAAACTATTCGTATGTTGTTGAATAGAAATGAGAAATGCCGATCTTTGATAATTTTGTCATCATCTAATTGTTTTCAAATAGGACCATTACATGATGGAAAATATTACAACGGGATAAAAGAAGGAATTAATCAAATTCAAAGAGATCCTATAATTCCAATTAAAAATTCGTTAGGCCCTTTAGGAATAGCTCTTCAAGTTGCAAATTTTGATTCATCAAGATCTGATTATGAGTTATTAAACGGTAAAATGAATCAAAATTTGCAACTTGACAAATTTAAGGAAACTTTCCAAGTATTCCAATTTTATTTAATGGACGAAAACGAGAAAATTTATAAACCTGATCGATGCAATAACATCGTTTTTAATCCATTCCATTTGAATTGGCATTTTATCCATCATAATTATTGTGAAAAAACGTTTACAAAAATTAGTCTTGGGCAATTTATTTGTGAAAATGTATGTATAGTTAAAACAAAAAATACACCACACCTGAAATCTGGTCAAGTTCTAACTGTTCAAATGGATTCTGTAGTAATAAGATTGGCTAATCCTTATTTGGCAACTCCCGGAGCAACTGTTCATAGCCATTATGGAGAAATACTTTCTGAAGGAGATGTATTAGTTACATTTATATATGAAAAATCGAGATCAGGTGATATAACACAAGGTCTTCCAAAAGTCGAACAGGTATTAGAAGTGCGTTCGATTGATTCAATATCGATGAACCTAGAAAAGAGAGTTCACACTTGGAGCGCACATATAATAAGAATTCTCGGCATTCCTTGGGGATTCTTGATTGGTGCTGAGCTAACTATAGCGCAAAGTCGGATTTGTTTGGTTAATAAAATCCAAAAGGTTTATCGATCCCAGGGAGTTCACATCCATAATAGACATATAGAAATTATTGTGCGTCAAATAACATCAAAAGTCTTGGTTTCAGAAGATGGAATGTCTAATGTTTTTTCACCCGGCGAACTAATTGGATTGTTACGAGCTGAACGAGCGGGTCGTGCCTTGGAAGAAGCGATTTGCTACCGAGCTTTATTATTGGGAATAACAAAAACATCTCTGAATACTCAAAGTTTCATATCTGAAGCAAGTTTTCAAGAAACTGCTAGAGTTTTAGCAAAAGCCGCTCTCCGGGGTCGTATCGATTGGTTGAAAGGTCTGAAAGAAAACGTTGTTTTAGGGGGAATGATACCCGTTGGTACCGGATTCAAAAGAATAATGTACTATTCAAGGACAAAGCAACATAACAAGATTACCCTGAAAACAAAAAAAAAGAATTTATTCGAGGATGAAATGAGAGATATTTTGTTACATCACAGAGAATTTTTTTTTTCATTTCAAAGAATTTATGCGATACATCAGAGCAATCTAGGATTTAATGATTCCTAAGAAAAGAACAAATTCATTTCCTTAAATGCGATCATTTTATTTGGTAATAAAAGAAAAAAGATAATAAAAAAAATAAAATAAAAAATAGAACAAAATAAATGGCCTAATCATGTATCAATGACCAATTTTCGGTAGAAGAGAAGGTTCCATCGGAACAATTTTTTTATTTCTATTTCAGGATACCTGGTCTCTTTTTTTTTTTTTTTAAAAAAAAAGTGTGGGGATAAATATAAATGACAAAAAGATATTGGAACATAATTTTGGAAGAGATGATGGAAGCAGGAGTTCATTTTGGACATGGTACTAGGAAATGGAATCCTAAAATGGTACCTTATATATCTGCAAAGCGTAAGGGTATTCATATTACAAATCTTACTAGAACTGCTCGGTTTTTATCAGAAGCTTGTGATTTAGTTTTTGATGCAGCAAGTAGGGGAAAACAATTTTTAATTGTTGGTACAAAAAAAAAAGCAGCTGATTCAGTAGCGCGGGCTGCAATAAGAGCTCGGTGTCATTATGTTAATAAAAAATGGCTAGGCGGTATGTTAACGAATTGGTATACTACAGAAACGAGACTTCATAAATTCAGGGACTTGAGAACGGAACAAAAGACGGGGAGACTCAACTGTTTTCCAAAAAGAGATGCCGCTATATTGAAGAGACAATTATCTCACTTGGAAACATATCTTGGCGGCATTAAATATATGACAGGGTTACCCGATATTGTAATAATTGTCGATCAGCAAGAAGAATATACGGCTCTTCAGGAATGTATAACTTTAGAAATTCCAACAATTTGTTTAATTGATACAAATTGTGACCCGGACCTGGCCGATATTTCGATTCCAGCTAATGATGATGCTATAGCTTCAATCCGATTAATTCTTAACAAATTAGTATTTGCAATTTGTGAGGGTCGTTCTAGCTATATACGAAATTCTTGATTAATAATAAAATAAATAAATTATTTGATTTGGTTGGGGAGATTCATCGATTTATTTATAGAATTTGTTACTATACTATTACTAAATTGTACAAAAAAAGAAAACATAAAAAGAACAAACGAAAATATTATGTAATTAGTTGGTATTCAAAATTTAAAATATATATAAATCAAAAAGGAAAGGAGATGGTTGAATTAAAATAATTCCCTTTCAAATTCTATTTCTTTTAGAGGTCAGGACAATATGAATGTTCTATTATGTTCTATCAACACATTAAAAAGATTATACGAGATATCTGCTGTGGAAGTAGGTCAACATTTTTATTGGCAAATAGGGGGTTTCCAAGTACATGCCCAAGTACTCATTACTTCTTGGGTTGTAATTGCTATCTTATTAGTTTCAGCCATTCTAGTTGTTCGAAATCTACAAACCATTCCCACTTTCGGTCAGAATTTTTTTGAATATGTTCTTGAATTTATTCGAGACGTGAGCAAAACTCAGATTGGAGAAGAATATGGTCCGTGGGTTCCATTTATTGGAACTATGTTTCTATTTATTTTTGTTTGTAATTGGTCAGGGGCTCTTTTGCCTTGGAAAATCATACAGTTACCTCATGGAGAGTTAGCTGCACCCACAAATGATATAAACACTACCGTTGCATTAGCTTTACTTACGTCAATAGCATATTTTTATGCGGGTCTTTCAAAAAAAGGATTAGCTTATTTTAGTAAATACATCCAACCAACTCCAATCCTTTTACCAATTAACATATTAGAAGATTTTACAAAACCCTTATCGCTTAGTTTTCGACTTTTTGGAAATATATTAGCTGATGAATTAGTAGTTGTTGTTCTTGTTTCTTTAGTACCTTTAGTAGTTCCTATACCTGTCATGTTCCTTGGATTATTTACAAGCGGTATTCAAGCTCTTATTTTTGCTACTTTAGCTGCGGCTTATATAGGTGAATCCATGGAAGGCCATCATTGATTAGTTTTCGAAAATTGTTTTTTTGTTTAGTCCACTGTACATACATTGTGGCTATAATCTACTTAGCGAACATAAATCTAAAAAATAGAAAGAAATTTTGAAAATTTTGAACAATAATAAAAATCAAATAAAAAAGAAAGATGCAATAAGATAAAAATTAAATAAGTATAAAATTTAGTGTAATAGTAAAATATAAAAGATTACCCAAGAATTGTAAAAAAAAAAAAAGAGTAGAAAGTGAGGGTCGTCGAACTGGGTGTATATAATCTAATCACTATAAGACAACTCTTTCTTTTTTTTTTTTTAGTGGTTTTAAAGAATGATTCTCAAATCCAATTGAATCTAAAACACAATTAATTGGTTTACGGCATGGAAAAAACACGTGTATATGTGATATTATATATGAACTAGTTATATATGAACTAACTATATATCTAAAAAAATGAACATTATCTATCTACTACTATACTGTCAATTTCGATAGGGATTTAAAAAACAAAGCTTTCCATTTGATCTCTAATTGTGAATTGAATATATTAAATGACTAAAGAAATTGAATAAAAAAAAAAAGAACGAAGAATTCAAAGAATGGTTCAAAATTTAAGGTAAGATAAGAACAAAAATTGTATAAAAACTACGTAGGTAGAAAGAAATATCGAAGTAATTCGTATAGTTCAATAACTATTATTATTTCAATTCGGAATTCTAAATTACTTCGACTGGATAAATCTTCGTAATTGAACAATTAAATCATAATTTGTTGGTTGATTATATCATTAACTATTTCTTTTCTTTATTTTATTTGGGGTGTGAGGAACTTTTCATGAATCCATTGATTTCTGCCGCTTCCGTTATTGCTGCTGGGTTGGCCGTTGGGCTTGCTTCTATTGGACCTGGGGTTGGTCAAGGCACTGCTGCAGGGCAAGCTGTAGAAGGGATTGCACGACAACCAGAAGCAGAGGGAAAAATACGGGGTACCTTATTGCTTAGTCTGGCTTTTATGGAAGCTTTAACAATTTATGGGCTGGTTGTAGCATTAGCGCTTTTATTTGCGAATCCTTTTGTTTAATCAATCCTAAAAACCTAAAAAAAAAAAATAGAAAAAATAAAAATACATATTTTTTCGTGGACTTGTTTTGCTGCTCTTGCTTTTTCGAATTATATTAAGATTGCACTTCAAATAATATATATATATATATGTATTAACATTCTTAGTTATTAGATTAATATTTTTACTTATAATTACTAATAATTAATATGAATTAAAATAATAAATAAATTATGAATTAAAATAATAAATAAATAAAATAACTAAGAAAAAAATCGAAAAAAAAAAAGAATCATAAAAGGATAATTAGTTTATCCATAAGAGGAGATGAGATCATATGAAAAATATAACCGATTCTTTCCTTTGCTTGGGCTACTGGCCACCCGCCGGAAGTTTCGGGTTTAATACCGATATTTTAGCAACAAATCCAATAAATCTAAGTGTAGTGCTAGGTGTATTGGTTTTTTTTGGAAAGGGAGTGTGTGTGAGTTGTTTATTTCAAAGAATAGATTGGATTCAACCAACTGCACTTTTTTTTCGTTATAACTAAAAAAATGTGCATAATCCCGCGAATTACTTCCGAATAAATTCAATTTTGAATAAATTAAGAAAAAAAATATTTTAGAACCATAGCATTTCGTGATTCATTGAGAAATCCACTTTGATTCTCTATTAACCAATAATTTTGGACTATTACCATGGTTAAAGTAAAAATTTTGAAGTCTAGACGCAGTGTAGTATTCTTTCTACCACTATGTTAATACAGAAATGAAATGGTTTCAAAAAAAAAAATTGTTAGAATTTTTTCGATATAGAACACTCATGTCGATAAAATGGCTTGAATCCTCTTTACGGTCAAAAATTATAAAAACGGTGAATTTTATTCCCCTTTTATAAAATGCGGAATCGATGACCTATGTATAAATTAATAAGAATTCTTTGGATTTGAAGAAAAAAAAACAACTTTGCTGACAATTATTTGTTTGGTCAGAAGAGTCCTCCTAAAATTCAGGTCTTATTTTGATAATCGTTTTCAATAGTTTTTAATCTTATTTAAATTTTAAATAGAAATAAAGAAGAGAGGATAGGCTCATTACATAAAAAAAGATAGGGAAATTTACCATAAGTAATTGAGTGTGAGAGCCAAATGAATCGAAAGATTCATGTTTGGTTCGGGAAGAGATCATAGACATTTTGAAATGAATGGAAAGAGAATCTACTTTCATTAAGTGATTTATTAGATAATCGAAAACAGAAAATCTTGCGAACTATTCGAAATTCAGAAGAACTACGGGAAGGAGCGGTTGAACAGCTGGAAAAAGCCCAGGCCCGCTTAAGGAAAGTCGAAACG